ACTGCAAAATGCTTCTGTAGAGTGTCCAATATCTGTTTTACATCTTCTATGTGAAAATATTCCATTTTTATAAGATTTTCTTGACCCTTACTCAAAAGGTCCAATAATGTATGTATATTGGACCTTTTGAGACAATTATAGGTCCTGGAAGGCAATTCTGATTGGTCAATAAAAATATATTTCAATGGAATTCCCTTTTTGTTTTTCTTTAGATTAGATAATCTATCTTGAAAGGTCAAAGAGGGTAAAGTAAACTTGTTTTTATTTTCCTCGAAATTAATGTCTGCTTCCTCTGCATGGAGAAAAGGAACAAATAGATCAATTAAATTACGAGAAGCTTCATAAAGTGCTTCTTTAGGAGTTAAACTTCCATTTGTCCATATTTCTAGAAAAAGTATTTCTTGTTTTTCATTCCCATTACCATAAGAATGAATACTATGATTTGCATTTCGAACAGGCATGAATACAGCATCTATAGGATAACTTCCATCTTGAGAATTAGTTATGGGTTTCATACGATATCCGCGATCTCTCTTGATTTGTAATTCAATGCACAAATCAATCGGTTCTGTCAGGTTAGCTATATACTGTGTCGTATCAACTATTTCCACGTAAGGTGGTGAGATGATATCTTGAGCAGTTACGTACCTAGGACCTCTAACACAAATGGATGCGTCTCTAATTTCATAGAGATTACTTCTCAATACAATTTCTTTTAAATTTAATAAAATTTCATGTACTGATTCTTCAATACCTACTACTGTAGAATATTCATGTGGTACCTTCTCAGATTTTGCACGTGTGATACATGTTCCTTCTATTTCTCCAAGTAAAGCCCTTCGCATGGAGATACCTATAGTATCCGCTTGTCCTTTCATAAGCGGGGACAGAATGAAACGTCCATAATAAAGACGCTTACTGTCTACTCGTGATTCAACACACTTCCACTGTAGTGTTCGAGTGGATTCTGCTATTTCCTCTCGAACCATACTAATATTCTAATTTGATCAGATCATTGAATCATTTATTTCTCTTGATAGTTGTTTAATTCTTATTTCTACACACGTCTTTTTTGGGGAGGTCGACATCCATTATGTGGCATAGGTGTTACATCACGTACGAAACTTAATAGTATACCACTTCTACGAATGGCTCGTAATGCTGCATCTCTTCCGAAACCAGCACCCTTTATCATAACTTCTGCTCGTTGCATATCCTGATCAATTATTGTACGAATAGCGTTTACTGCTGCAGCTTGAGCAGCATAGGGTGTTCCTCTTCTTGTGCCTTTGAATCCAGAAGTACCCGCGGAGGCCCAAGAAACCACCTGACCACGTACATCTGAAACAGTTACAATGGTATTATTGAAACTCGCTTGAACATGAATAACTCCTTTTGGTATTCTACGTGCATTCTTGCGTGAACCAATACGTCCATTCCTACGGGAACCAATTCTTGGTATAGATTTTGTCATATTTTATTATCTCATAATAATGAGTCAGAAATATATGTAAATATACGGAGATATCCATTTCATGTTAAAACGGATCCCTTATACAATACAGGGATTAGAAAGAAAGTTCTTTTTTTTTTAAGGATTACCCTTGTCTCTGTTTATGTCTCGGATTGGAACAAATCACCATAATTCGTCCACGCCTACGAATCAGTCGACATTTCTCACAAATTTTACGAACGGAAGCCCTTATTTTCATATTTATCATTCCTTTACCCCTGAATCTATTCCTTGGAAGAAAATGAGTCTCTTGAATTTTTGAACTTCGAATTGTATACCGTACCCTACCCACGAAAGGAATGTTTTAAAAAATCACTTAATCGTTTGAATCCTTGTTACGAAGTCTATAAATTATACGCCCCTTGGTTGAATCATAACGACTTACTTCGATTTTGACTCTATCTCCAGGTAGTATCCGTATAAAACTGCGCCGTATCCTTCCTGAAACATAACCTAGAATTAAATCTTCATTATCTAAACGTACCCGGAACATACCATTGGGAAGTGATTCAATAATTACACCTTCATGAATCAATTTTTGTTCTTTCATTCCAGGTAACCCCTTTAAAGTATCAACTAATGGAGAAGAGTTATATAACTTACTTTTCCCCTATTTCACAAATGGGAATTTAGAGCTCAAATTAGGATACCGGAGGAGGATCACCATATATAACACAAAATTTCTCCTCCAATTTTTTTTAGTCGAGCTTCTCGATCTGTCATTATACCTTGAGAAGTAGAAAGAATTACAATCCCTATTCCACCTAAAATCTTAGGAATTCGTTGATAGTTGGAATAGATTCGTAGACCGGGTCGGCTGATACGTTTTAAAATAGTTCTATATACTCCTTTACTAGTCCTTCTATGTCGTAGGGTTGAAACCAAGAAAAATCTCTGATTTTCCTGATGTTTTCGAACGTTTTCAATAAAACCTTCTCGTAGAAGTATTTTAACAATGTTTTCGGTGATATTAGTGGATGCTATTCGAACCGTTCCTTTTTTATCCATGTCAGCATTTCTTATAGAAGTTATTATATTGGCAATAGTATCCCTACCCATGACGAACTAGAATTATTGGTGTCTCCTAATTTTGATATAATCAACATGTTTTTTCTTTGTTTTATTTTTTTTTTATTTTAAAGTATATGCGTGAGACCTAATCCACTAATAATTAATTGTTCTATTTTTGATACCCGAAACTATTATAGGTTTATCTACTAGTATTTATAATACCTCGGGAGCTAATGAAACTATTTTAGTAAAATTAAACTGTCTCAATTCCCGAGGAATCGCACCAAAAACTCGAGTTCCTTTTGGATTTCCTTCTTGATCAATGACAACTGCTGCATTGTCATCATATCGTATTATGATACCGTTGTTACGTTTGAGTTCTTTACATGTACGTACAATTACAGCTCTAATTACTTCTGATCTTTCTAGAGGCATATTGGGTACTGCTTCTTTGATTACAGCAACAATAACGTCACCAATATGAGCATATCGGGGATTCCCTGTCCCTATGATTCGAATACACATCAATTTTCGAGCCCCGCTGTTATCTGCTACATTCAAAAGGGTTTGGGGTTGAATCATATCATTTTTTTTTTTATCTGTTATTTCAATGCAAAGAATGTCAATGCAAGGAATGAAGGAAAAAAAGAAATATTGTCTTTCCAGAAATAAAGAAATCTGTGGTTGTTTGTTTTTTCATCCTCAATATAATGAAATAACCCTTTTATTTTTGTTTAGTTGTATACCCCTATCCTGTAATAACAAATTGAGTTGGTATAGGCATTTTGGACGCAGCTATTGAAATAGCGGTCCTAGCTACAGTTTCGGATACTCCGCTCATTTCATAAAGTATTCGACCCGGTTTAACAACGGATACCCAATATTCGGGAGATCCCTTTCCTGAACCCATACGTGTTTCCGTGGGTCTTACCGTAACAGGTTTGTCGGGAAATATACGTACCCATATTTTTCCACCACGACGCGCATATCGTGTCATTGCTCTTCGCCCTGCTTCTATTTGTCTAGCTGTGATCCAAGCGGGTTCAAGTGCCTGAAGAGCATATCTACCAAAACTAATCTGATTGCCTCGACAAGATATTCCCCTCATTCTTCCTCTATGTTGTTTACGAAATCTGGTTCTTTTGGGGTTATAGTTGATGGTCATTTCTTGATTCCATCTCTACTGCAGAACCGGACATGAGAGTTTCTTCTCATCCAGCTCCTCGCGAATGAAATGATTCAATAATATTACATATTTCTAATAAATAATGCACTAAACCACTAAACTAAGTAATGTCTTTGATATTTAATTTATTGAACTGTATATATAATCAAGATACAAAGCTAGACATATATATTTATCTGTAAATATGGATAATGCTTTTTTTTTATTTATATTATACCAAATCATTCTTTTTTTTTTCCCTATTGAATTACGCCAAATAAAAAAGAAAATATGGTAATCCAATAAACAAGGGTTTCGCGAGCGAATATTGACTCTTTTCTGCTTCATTCGTAGTTTCAATCCATGACTTCTCAAAATAAATCAATTTGTTTTTGGTTCGTTCCGCCATCCCGCTCAATGAATCATTAGCATTCGTTTTCAATAGAATCTATGCAGTCACAAGTTTCACCGTTCCTATAGCTTCTCCATTAATGCCTAGGTCTGAATTCTGCAACGGAGCTCTCAACAAAATTTGGTCCCCGGTCAATCTTCTCAGTTTCTATTAACTCCAGGCTCTTTATTATTTTATACTTAATTTTTTTATACTATTTCTTATTTTTATTTTATATTCAGTATTGATGCTTTATCACATTGCCCTTATATGACATGATTCATAGACCATACATACTTGGAATCATATATCATTAGTATTTTTGTTCTCTCTTTCTATCATCTTTCCATTTATCCACATCCCCTTACTTTTGCCTCACAACCCATAATAAGATTTTTTCTTATGGGAAAAATTGCAGTTGCTACAACTATATGATTGATTCAGTCATATAGTGACTCTTTCTTGGGATCTCGATAATACGAAGCAATAAGTTGCTTATTTCTTATTTATATGGTTATTAAGTTCATAGTAGAGTTCAGTCTATATTTTTTCGGAATTCCAACTCTAAACTGACTTTTAAGTTAAAGAAAAAATTAACGAGTCACACACTAAGCATAGCAATTCTAACAAAAAATGGTTAATCGAATTTTTATTCAACCCTATAGAATTAGAATTGCTCTTTTTTTTTTAATAGAAAAAGAATGAAATGTCATTTTTTGTTCTATCACTATACATTAGCCAGAATAGTAAAACAAATAAAAGTCCATTATTCCTAGTCTACAAATATCCAAATTTTTATGCCTAATACTCCATAGATAGTTCGAATTGTATAGGAACAATGATCAATTTTAGCGCGAATTGTTTGTAGGGGAACTCTCCCTTCTCTGATCCATTCAACACGTGCAATTTCTTTTCCGTCG